TTGCTTTTGGTATCTCGTAATGTAGAAAAATAATGGGTTGACCGTCAAATCCTTTTCATTAAAAGAGTGGATTAAATGCCCAGCCAACACCATCCAATTTGATTGGGAATTATCTGTGTTACAAACTTTTTGATCCCAGGCTGGTAAAAAATGTAAACTTTTAGCCCAAAAGAATAGAAACAGATGCCAGGCCAATAACCCAAATAATAATAGAGCTATGACGCTATCGATTTTGACAAGGCGGATAAATTCTTTCATAGAACTTAACGTATCATCTTCCATACATAGATAAAACGGTAGATAGGGAACAAACTGCCTCAAGACGTTCTTAACCCAGCTCACGCATCGCTTCTAACGGTGAACTCTCATTCCAATGGAACCTTGTTCAAGTTCAAAATAGATTGGTAAGGTATAGCGTTTACTATCGAATGAAACAATGTGTTCCACCGCTAGTGTTTGCTTCTAACATTCCATTTGCTTATAACTGTATGGACGTAACCTCCAGGCAAAGAATAATGACCGATCAAAATGGAATCAGTTAACTATGGATAGCTGATACTAACTATTTATCATTACTAAAGTCAGCATAGTCTATATGAAGGTTTCTATGGAAACACACTTCCCTTCTCGCCATTTATTTTTGATAGCGGTTAACCTTTCTTTTTCCTTACGTACTCTAGCTATGAACACAATTATATATTGTCTTATATAGCAATGTTATTCGAAACAGGACATATTCGTTCATATTATTCAGAATAGAATAAGAACTCTATAAATAACCAAACAATTTCTACAAAATGCCAGTATAATAAAGTAATTTGATCAGTGTGAGGTAATACTATATATGATATTCCAAATAATGAATATGACCATTCAGTATTTGTATCATAAACTTCAACTATTCTTATAAAGTATGTTAATAGTAATATAATACCAACAATTACATGTGTAAAATGTAAACCAGTTACACAATAAAATAAAGTACCTAATATTGCATCATTTATAAAGTATGATAAATGTAAATATTCTGTAGTTTGTAATGATGTAAAACATTCTCCAATTAAATAAATAATACATATAATACTTGAAATTTCAAAACTCATACCTTTTTCTATTAAATATTGAAGACATGCTGTCATACAAGAAGCACTTGCTAATATAAAGGTTATTGTTAGAATTAACATTCTTGATGAAGTTAAAACAATACCTTCATTAGATAATGTATATGGAGATAAACTAAAATGTAATATACCCCAGAAATATGCAATAAATAATAAAGCTTCAGAAATAATAATAGATAACATTCCTGATGCTAATGATGAAAATATTGAATAGAAACTTTCTCTAATTGAAAAAATAAATATTAAAAAAATAATTGGATTAAAACAAAATAAAATACCAACAGAAAAATATTTTAAAGATGTTGCATATAATGATGTTAAAGAAGGATATGAAACTAAATGTGCTTTTATGTTACTATAATTACTAAATATAAAAAATATTATTTATAAGAACGGTTTTTATTTGTGTACCGTAAACATATAACGGTAAGAAGGTTCGCCGGGGATAACAGGTTATAGTATTTAAGAAGCTCAAATTCTTATATACTATTGGCACCTCCATGTCGTCTCATCGCAGCCTTGCAATAATAATAAAAAATATAGCGTATATTGTTGCCTTGTACACACCGCTCGTCACGCAAAAATTATTATTAATAGATATGAACTCCAGGCGTTAACCTGTAGAGTTGAGATGGAAACAGCCGGAAAGGAAATAGTACGCCCAAACGATAAGATCATACATGAAATATACTAGCATGGGACTAAAAAATGTTATGCTGTTGGTTTAAGCCCTTTTTTACCATACAAGAGATCGCGTACTTTGGACCGAAAAAAGCTGTGAGGAAATTACATTAAAGGAACTCGACTGGCCTACATAACAAGAACGAACGCTTTTAACGCCTGACATGGATGGATAATACTCGGCTTTTCCAAAGTATAACCGCTGTCGCTGGGACTGTATGGATCGAATCTTACTCATTCATATCCAAGCCTCAAATATTATTTATTGTTTTTTTAAGATATTCATTAATTACAAATTGCAACCATAAAACTTTAGGATTATACTATTTATGGTTTTCATTTTTATTTGGTATTTATGGATTTTTACTATCAATTATTTTACGTACTGAATTATACTCTTCATCATTAAGAATTATTGCTCAAGAAAATGTTAATCTATATAATATGATATTTACAATTCATGGTATTATTATGATATTTTTTAATATAATGCCTGGATTATTTGGTGGATTTGGAAATTATTTTTTACCAATATTATGTGGATCTCCTGAATTAGCATATCCTAGAATAAATAGTATTTCTTTATTATTACAACCTATAGCTTTTGGATTAGTTATATTATCAACAGCTGCAGAATTTGGTGGTGGTACAGGATGGACACTATATCCACCTTTAAGTACTTCATTAATGTCATTATCACCAGTTGCTGTTGATGTTATAATTATCGGACTTTTAGTATCAGGTATAGCAAGTATAATGTCATCTTTAAATTTTATTACTACAGTAATGCACTTAAGAGCAAAAGGACTAACACTTGGAATTTTAAGTGTATCTACATGGTCAATCATAATAACATCTTTTATGTTACTATTAACATTACCAGTATTAACAGGTGGTGTTATTATGTTATTATCTGATTTACATTTTAATACTTTATTTTTTGATCCAACATTTGCTGGTGATCCTGTATTATATCAACATTTATTCTGGTTTTTTGGACATCCAGAAGTATATATTTTAATATTACCAGCTTTTGGTGTAATTAGTCATGTAATATCTACTAATTATTCAAGAAGTTTATTTGGTAATCAATCTATGATTCTAGCTATGGGTTGTATAGCCATTTTAGGATCTTTAGTATGGGCACATCATATGTATACAACTGGTCTAGAAATAGATACAAGAGCATATTTTACTTCTACAACTATTCTAATTTCAATTCCTACTGGTACAAAAATTTTTAATTGGATATGTACATATATGGGTAGTAACTTTGGTATTACCCATAGTTCATCTTTATTAACATTATTATTTATATGTACATTTACTTTTGGAGGTACTACTGGTGTTATACTTGGTAATGCTGCAATTGATATTGCTTTACATGATACATATTATGTAATTGCACATTTCCATTTTGTTTTATCTATTGGAGCTATTATAGCATTATTTACAACTTTAAGTGCATTTCAAGAAAACTTTTTTGGTAAAAACTTACGTGAAGATACAATTATTATATTATGGTCAATGTTATTTTTCGTTGGAGTAATCTTAACATTTTTACCTATGCATTTTCTTGGATTTAATGTAATGCCTAGACGTATTCCTGATTATCCAGACGCTCTAAATGGTTGGAATATGATTTGTTCAATTGGATCAACTATGACTTTATTTGGTTTATTAATTTTTAAATAAGATTAGACTATTTATTGTTTACATGAATTATTATTCTATTAATTTAGCAAAAGCACATTTAATACATTATCCATGCCCATTAAATATAAATTTTTTATGGAACTATGGATTTCTTTTAGGAATAGTATTTTTTATTCAAATATTAACAGGTGTACTTTTAGCAACTTGCTATACTCCAGAAATTTCATATGCATATTATAGTGTACAACATATATTAAGAGAAATATGGAGTGGTTGGTGTTTTAGATATATGCATGCAACTGGTGCTTCATTTGTATTTATATTAACTTATTTACATATATTAAGAGGATTAAATTACTCATATTCATATTTACCATTATCATGGATTACAGGTTTAATAATATTCCTAATATCTATTGTTACAGCATTTATGGGTTATGTATTACCTTGGGGTCAAATGAGTTTTTGGGGTGCAACTGTTATTACTAATCTATTATACTTTATTCCAGGACTAGTTTCTTGGATATGTGGAGGATATCTTGTAAGTGACCCAACTCTAAAAAGATTTTTTGTATTACATTTTATTTTTCCATTTATAGCTTTATGTATTGTATTTATACATATATTCTTTCTTCATTTACAAGGTAGCACAAATCCTTTAGGGTATGATACTGCTTTAAAAATACCCTTCTATCCAAATCTATTAAGTCTAGATATTAAAGGATTTAATAATGTATTTGTTCTATTCTTATCACAAAGTTTATTTGGAATATTACCATTATCACATCCAGATAATGCAATTATGGTAGATAAATATGCTACACCTTTACATATTGTTCCTGAATGGTATTTCTTACCTTTCTATGCAATGCTAAAAATCATTCCTAACAAAACTGCAGGTTTATTAGTTATGTTAGCATCATTACAAGTATTATTTCTACTAGCAGAACAAAGAAACTTAACTACTATAATACAATTTAAATTTAACTTTGGAGCAAGAGAATATTCAGTACCTATTATTTGGTTTATATGTTCATTCTATGCTTTATTATGGATTGGATGTCAATTACCACAAGATATTTACATTATATATGGTCGTTTATTTATTATATTATTCTTTTTTAGTGCTTTATTTACACTTGTACAAGCAAGAAAAACACATTATGATTACAGCTCCCAAGCAAACCTATAATATTACAAGGCTGCGATGAGACGACATTTCTGAGCATTGAGCGGAACAATACAGACCGTAAGGTTATAATTATGTATAAAGTTAGGACAATGAATATATAGTTACCATAGCTGTTGATGGATGCTTCGATATATATAATTATTTAAGTATCAATCGAGTTAACATGCTCAGCCGCCAAAACGATATTATTACCGTACAAGCCGTTAGCAAGACATGACAGGGAGTTGGCAAGTTAAAGAAGTTCTGGTTTATAATAGATACGTTATTAAAGTTAGGATGTATGGGATAATTGTAGTACACCTTGATTGGTTTAACTTTTTATATACTTAGATATATGTTCGGTATTGCATGCCTGGTGTTTTTAATTAAGACGCTGACTTCCTGGCTAAACTTCCCAATGATGTATCTTCCAAATAGATTTCGCAGAAAACCGTCTATATTCATGTTTGATTGACCTTTAACCACTAATTACGAATCTTCCAAGAATATTTCAAGAGTCCAAGGTTCGGTCTAATATTTCCTGTTCTGTAATTAGATCACATGCTTTATAGTTCATGGAGACATGGCTATACCACTATTCATAGAGACAACTTGTGGCATCTCTCTCGATTTCCAGATGTTGAGTTACTAAGAGGATTCTCTTCACACTTCAATTCGTACTTCCACTACCAAAATATTCTCTCCTGTTCTAACATTCTAGGTTTTTTCGCGTTTTTTCAGGAGAAATCCGTATATCGATGTCTTTTAATATAACGCTATTGGATTCAACGTCCAGGACTTCCTGACGCTTAATAACGATTTCTACTTCCAGCAGCCATTTTGGTTCAGCTACAAGTTCACTGTCAACTACCATGTTACGACTTCGCACCGACTGTTTCTTTTACCTCACGAGTCGATCAGGAAGGTTTCATCCTTAAATCTCGTAACCATGCCAACACATAAGAACTTTTTAGGGAAGTTAAGGTGCTCAGGGTCTTACCGTCGGGCCGTAGTATTCCACATATTCATGGATAGTTCTATTTATTAGGAGTTTCACACTAGCGACAATGGGGAAGTCGTTACACCGTTCATGCAGGACGGAGATTACCCGACAAGGAATTTTGCTACCTTAGGACCGTTTACGATACAGCCGCCGTTTATCATTGATGCCGGGCAGATGTCAGTAACTTGAACTATTCATCGGAATTATCAGTGACTTGTGTTGTAACCTTACAGACGCTTCCAGATAATTAACTTCTTATAAATGGTAGCGCCGGTTTCCCGGGTATCCAATCCAGTGCTCCATTCAAAGCATAGAGACTCAGCCTATGTTCAACTTTGTAGGGTTATTTACAATATAAA